CTATGCGTTTTTGGGATCTCCGTGCTCCCTGGTTGGAACCTTTAAGGGGTCCAAATGGTTTGGACTTGAGTAGGTTGAAAAAAGACATACAACCCTGGCAAGAACGGCGTTCTGCGGAATATATGACTCATGCTCCTTTAGGTTCTTTAAATTCCGTGGGTGGTGTAGCTACCGAGATCAATGCAGTCAATTACGTTTCTCCTAGAAGTTGGTTAGCTACCTCTCATTTTGTTCTAGGATTCTTCTTATTCGTAGGACACTTGTGGCATGCGGGAAGGGCCCGTGCAGCTGCAGCAGGATTTGAAAAGGGAATTGATCGTGATTTGGAACCTGTTCTTTTCATGACCCCTCTTAACTGAGATAGGAGATCAAAGGCCTGAAATGAAGTAGGAATCCATTTGATTCTATCATACGTATCGGGATTGAGATCCGGTCATACTTAAAAAAAAAGTATTTCTTATTTCATTTCTTTTTGTTTCAACTCATTTTATCTATTAATATAAATGAATAGATAAAATGAGTCAAAGAATAAAAGTAAAAGGAGAGAGAGGGATTCGAACCCTCGATAGTTCTGAACAAAGAACTATACCGGTTTTCAAGACCGGAGCTATCAACCACTCGGCCATCTCTCCAAAAGACAATCTCTCTATTTTATTTCTATTCCCCTGACTAGAACATGGACATGTGTGTTGATACCATATCTATATCTATCATCACTATCTGTAGAAATATCCCGGTCCGAATAAAGTGGGAAGAAAATAAGTCCTATAGGATTAATGGGTTCATGGTCAAATCTCTCCATGATGCATTTTATTACAATTTTGTGGCTGAGAGAGGGATCAAATGGTATAGTTCGTTTGTTGGTAGCTTGGAGGATTAGAAGCATGACTCTTGCTTTTCAATTGGCTGTTTTTGCATTAATTGCTACTTCATCAATCTTATTAATTAGTGTACCCGTTGTATTTGCTTCTTCTGAGGGTTGGTCAAATAACAAAAATTTTGTATTTTCTGGTACATCATTATGGATTGGATTAGTCTTTCTGGTAGCTATCCTTAATTCTCTCATCTCTTGAACCTATTCGCAATTTCCCGTATAAAAAAATGAAATGACTCCCCCCTCGAACCCCTTCGGGTTGTGAGACACATTCAAATTTCATAATATAAGATGAGTCTCAAAAATAAAAAATTTTTTGGGGGGGTCAAAGTAAAACTTCTGGAATGAAAAAAAAAATGACTAAAATAAGAATTAGAAGCATTCTAAAAGTAGCGGATATGGTCGAATGGTAAAATTTCTCCTTGCCAAGGAGAAGACGCGGGTTCGATTCCCGCTATCCGCCTATAGTGAAGTAATGTAAAATGTAATAGGATAAATGATTCGGTATAGTTGATTACGATAATGTGATAGTATAGTGGTTCTGTTCTATCTTTCCCCTTCTTTCCTCCAATCCAAAGCAAAAAGAGTTATTAAATCCTAGTGACTAGTCAGACCTTAAATTTGACAAAAAAGATATTGCGGAGACAGGATTTGAACCCGTGACCTCAAGGTTATGAGCCTTGCGAGCTACCAAGCTGCTCTACCCCGCGCTGAGCCAAATAGCTGTGAACTAATGGACAAACAGGGATTGGATGCGCCCCTCTACCATATCTATACAAATAGAATAACCCATTTATACAGAATGGTAAAGGGAGCTCTCTATGATCGATGATCATAGAGATCAATAGAAACATGAAGTGATATTTTGATCCTTACCAACTTGATCGTGTTGCCCCCGGTAACAAACATGCATGAAGCATTTCACGAAGTATGTGTCCGGATAACCCAAAGTCTCGATAATTAGCTCTGGGTCTTCCGGTCGAAAAACAACGTCGATGAAGACGCGTAGGTGCACTATTACGTGGTGGGGATTGTAATTTTCCATGAATTTCCCATTTGTCATTCAACGAAGGAACTTTTTTTATTTCTTTTTTTGAGGATCGACGAATCAAATGATATTTCTGTTCCAATCGCTGCCTCTTCTTCTCCCTTTGAATCAAACTTTTCCGTGCCATAAATTCCTATTATTCTTAATGATACAAGTCGGATCCTAGATGTAGAAATATAAGAAGGTGGATTTCCTTCTCCATCGAACCAAATGAGATTGTCGATGATACCGCATATTACAAAAATGAATTAACCAAATTTGCCTGATGTAGAGGCAATCAAGAAAGCTGCATAAGTAAATATATAACCTACAGAAAAGTGGGCTAATCCAACCAATCTTGCTTGCACAATGGACAGAGCCACAGGTTTATCTCGCCATCGAATCAAATTAGCCAAAGGTGTGCGTTCATGGGCCCATGCTAAAGTTTCAATTAATTCCTGCCAATATCCACGCCAGGAAATTAAGAACATAAATCCAGTAGCCCAAACGAGATGTCCAAATAAAAACATCCACGCCCAGACCGATAAACTATTCATACCAAAGGGGTTATACCCATTGATAAGTTGTGAAGAGTTTAA